TCGATATGATCGATGTAACAATTAATAATTAATATTGTTATTCTAGGGTTTACATATACTGAAAGTTGCTGTTATAATTGAAATGGAAAAGAGGAGGTTTTTTTTCGATAAAAAAGATCAATAAAGAGCAATATTAATTGATTTTATATCAAAGTGGATTCTCTTATCTCATCAAGACAAAACAATATTTTCAATTCAAAATCAAAAATCGTTCAGGAATTAATAGTTAACGGTTCCATTTTGTCCTTACATTTTTGCGTTTGTCACTGAAAGTCCACGTTTTTTTTCATCATTTTGGCGGCATGGCCGAGCGGTAAGGCGGGGGACTGCAAATCCTTTTTCCCCAGTTCAAATCCGGGTGTCGCCTGATCTGATCGACAAGAGAATTGAAATAGTTTATTCCGTTTTGTTGATAGAAAACTTGTATTGCATGGGGGGTTTGCTCTCTAAAATGCTGTAAAGCTTTGCGTCACGAATTCAAGGAAAGATTCTAGTAGTGAAAAGGAATCGATAAATCTTGAGATGGTAGTCCTTTTACCCCATTACTACTGTAGTTTCCATGTAGTCTACTGACCGGGTCTTGAATTAGATTGGATAAGTATGTATAGGTCGGACAGAGAGAATCAAATTGCATTTTTAGTTGGGGAAGAGGCAGAATAAACCTTGCATACAGACTCATGAAAGTATATGAACGTTCTGACAGTTATTCAATATTTAGTTAGATTTAATACCTAATTTAGATTGAATAGCTAATTGGTTTTCTTTTTTTTTTAGTTTTTTAGTTATTCTTTTTTTTTTTTTGAATATTTTTATATTATAATATTTATAATTTAATATATATTTCATATAATATAATAAATGAAATTCATTTTCGGTAACCTCTCTAGTTGAAGAAAGAGTTTAATAGGCTTTCTTCTGATTGTTTTAGAGAATGAATTGAGAGACAGTAAGGATTAGATCAAATAGAAATAAGAGTATGCAAAGTAATCAGTCTTGATTCTATATATATTAGATATATATTTTACATTAAAAAAATGAGGGGAAACAAAATAAAAACATAGGTCTTTGTATTGTTACCTGTTAGTAACAAAAATCTCCTTAATACTTCGAAGGAAGTTTCCGAATATTTTGTTTATCCATAATTTTTTCCAATTCTACTAGAAATCAGATAAGAACTTGTTAGACGTTCTAATTGGATTTGTTCGATTGTTTCGTTAATCGTGTTAGCCCAGAATCCCATTTTGACTCTGTATCAGCGATTCCACTATTATTATAGTTTATAGTATAGTAGTATTAGTGATTAATACAAAAAATAAATAAATAAAACAATAAAACACGAAGCGAAGAATTAGTGAACAATACTGAGAGAATTCCTTCATATTGATATTGTTGATATAGATAGGAGACAAAATTGACATGGATATAGTAAGTCTTGCTTGGGCTGCTTTAATGGTAATTTTTACATTTTCCCTTTCTCTCGTAGTATGGGGAAGAAGTGGACTTTAACGGTACTACTTAATTTAGTTAAGGGATCAAACTGTATCAATTGTTTTATAGCTGAGTTCTGATATTTTTTTTTGACTTTCTTACTTTAACTTTACTATTGAATTTGAATTTCAGTATTTAATTAATACCAATTAATTGAATTCAATCATATCTTCATTATCGGAATTCTATTGTATTCGAGTGGTGTAATGTATTCTATTTCTATGCATAATATAGAAATTAAAAAGACTCTTTCAATCAAACAACAAATATTTGAATTATTTGTGTCAAGGGGATAAAAAAGTAGGAAATTGATTCTTATTCCAACGACTTCTTCCTAAGATCTCTTTGACCTGGTTCTTACCAAAGTTATATATCGATAATGAGGAACCACGGAACCCCTCGAATCTAACACCACCCCCCCCCCCCTTTTTTTTTTTCAAAAAGAGATAAATATATAACTAACTATATTATATAACTATATATATAGTTATATATATAGTTATGTTATTTGTTATAAAGCGGATACACAATTTCGATAGGAAACAAAATCGATCTAGGAGTTCTCTAACGAGATACTACATATAATAAGATGTTGGCCTTGCTTTAGGTGAATACCATATTACGTATTTAGCTTACCACTCGCTTGTTTTATTTTTTTATTTGTATTTTTGGTTCGAAATTGGATTTATGCTTTCTTTATTGAACTTCATTTGCAATCATGGTTAAAATATTAAAAATAGGTTGGGTTTTAACACCAATCTTTTCGAAATAGGGAAAAAAACTTTTCATTTTCATAGAAACCTCGGATCATCTATTAACTATTTAATAACAATTATTTAATCAATTACTTCTCGGAAATACTAAAAAGATTACTTGATTTTCTTATATCTGGATTGGTATTAAAATATAATCAGAATACCATAAATTCGAATCGAAAGAATAAGAGTTGCTTTTGGATTATTACAGATTGATTGGAACCAATACAAATCAAATAGATGAAACAAAGAAGAAATTGGGGATACTATATACATTACATATAATGTAATTGAGATTCTATATATGAATCTGAATATACATATTGTAAATTTATCCATATTTTTTTATAAAGAAAGTAAAACTTTTTTTTTACACTACAATAATAGATAGATAATATGGTAGAAAGAAATCGATTTTCTTTCTACCATATTATCCGGATTTCATAGAATTCTGTCGATTCTAGTCCGATTATTTCATTTAAACCTTAAGACCACACAAAAATGGAATCTTTTTTTTTTTCATTCATTGCATTGACATGAATTAAGAAATCATGTTTAAGTAAAATAAATTAGTCACTTTGACTCACTGTTTTTACATAAATTATAAGTAAAAAGGCAGTAGGAACTAGAATGAACAGTGCAGTAGCAATAAATGCGAGAATATTTACTTCCATAATCTCTATGCTTTATTTCTCTTTTATTTCCAATAAAAAACTCGGGATTTAATCCCATAGAGATGATCAATCTTTCGTCGGTAAATTCAATGGTATAAATTTCATCTTGATGATATCAAATGGTATCAATATCATGAATAACAATATCTGAGCTATCAAATCGATAAATCGGTCGAGAATTGAATAGTATAACATAGGAAGATCTTTTATCCATACCAAATTCCAAAAATTTGGTTTCCAATGCAATCCAAAATTCCGTATTCTTTTTTTTTTTTATTTTACTTTAAATTTAAATTAAAAAAAAGGTTCCGACAAAGAAAGAAAAAAAGAGGGATCCCTGTTAGGAATGAGATTTTTTTTTATTTTTATTTTTTTCCCTTTCACACACGAAATGAATTGATGTCTTTTTTTTTTATTTGTATCCATCGGGACTGACGGGGCTCGAACCCGCAGCTTCCGCCTTGACAGGGCGGTGCTCTGACCAATTGAACTACAATCCCAGGGAAAAGGGCGTACAGCATAGATATTCTTATGATTTCATTCAAACCCCTTCTTTATTCTTTATTTCATTTCGATTTTAGATTAGAATCGTTTGCTGTAACTGACAGAGGCGGGACTTATATATAGATTGATATATATATTGATATATATCAATACGCACACAAGGGAGATCGACACGGATTACGAGTAATCCGTTCGTTATTGCCAAATCAATTGAAAAATGAATGAATCAATCAATAAAAAACAAAGACTTTTTTTTATTTACTTTAATCTTTGACTTTAATCCTTTCCTTAGACTTTATACTTACAGATCCTGATGAATCTAGATCATTAGCAAGATTCAAACTTATGAAATATATATTTCATTATAGAATTTCATTCTATAATATGGTATGAAATCTATAATATGGTATGAAAAAAAAAGCGCTAGAGATTTGTCATATTTTTTGATTTTCTTCCGTATCCGAGCACATCGGCCATTTCCGAAGAACAACAAATGGGTTATATCATTTCATGGTGGATCCAGAAAATTATTGGGCCGAGCTGGATTTGAACCAGCGTAGACATATTGCCAACGAATTTACAGTCCGTCCCCATTAACCGCTCGGGCATCGACCCAGGAAGAATCCATTTTACTCTTTTTTTATAATCCATGATCAACTTCCTTTCGTAGTATCCTACCCCCAGGGGAAGTCGAATCCCCGTTGCCTCCTTGAAAGAGAGGTGTCCTGGACCACTAGACGATGGGGGCCCACTTTCCCGACCGCCATTATACTACATAGTATAAATAGTTTTTTTTTATTGTCAATAGATTGGAATGATATGATTCGATCAGAAGGATCTTTCCATTTTTTCATAATTCCATACCATAGAATTTTTTGGTTCATCATTAGATTTCGAAATTGTTCATTCCAATCGCCAATCTATAATTCCAAAAGGAAAAAAAGTATAAGTATTGCGAAAGAAAGATAGGATCCTTTCAGAGAATAATTGGTTTGCTGGAAAAGGCGAAAATATCATTTATTTCACTTTTATTCATTGTTAAGATTCGGTAGGTATATCTCTATCTCATGCTAAGCCGGAAAAAAACGAAAATCAATTTCGAAATCGGGTAGAAAGATAAAGATCAACTAGTTATTGAATTTTTTTTTCCAATAAGAATGAAGTGGTTGAAGGACAGGAAAATTGAAATCCATTTTTCAATTATTCGATAAAATATTAGAATTGGTGGGTACATGTATCAATACAATGAATTTCGTTATGATGAGGATGACTTCAATTCGAATCGGTTTTGAAAAAATGCATTACATTGATATTTATCAAATCTAATATCAATAAACCTTTTTATTAACTATACTCTACTCTATTCACTAGGTTAATAAATTTTTTGTTCCTTAATGAGTCGCTATGTAGATAATATCTATCTTATCTATATGTGCATATATTCTAATCTTATCTATATAAGAAGTATACGCAGTAACAAATATATGTACTAGACTCATATTGGCTAATTACTGAATAAGTAATTGAATTAAGCGGAGCCCTTTTAACTCAGTGGTAGAGTAACGCCATGGTAAGGCGT